TAATTCGTTTTAAAAAATTCGAGTTAAAGTTAAATTTTCCTAGTTAATTAACAAGACTAATTCTGAATTACGGCTTATTTTGCAATAGTAATTAGAGTTTATAGAGGTTTTTGTATCAATTTTAAATTTTCCTAGCTGAATTACGGCTTATTTTTAGGGAATCTGGTATTAAAATTAATTAACAAGACTAATTAATATTGTACTAAAATTAATTAACAAGACTAATTAATCATCGTTTTAAAAAGATCAATATTGTACTAAAATTAATTAACAAGACTAATTAATCATTTAATTAACAAGACTAATTCGTTTTAAAAAATTCGAGTTAAAGTTAAATTTTCCTAGTTAATTAACAAGACTAATTCTGAATTACGGCTTATTTTGCAATAGTAATTAGAGTTTATAGAGGTTTTTGTATCAATTTTAAATTTTCCTAGCTGAATTACGGCTTATTTTTAGGGAATCTGGTATTAAAAATTTTATAAATAGTGAAATTTCACAGCTTTGCAAAATTGGTTAGGGGACCTAGTTTAATTAAAAAATGTTATTTTTGCTACTACTCAAAAAAGAGGTTTTTTACGCTTTTTTTTATTATATAACTGAGATTTATATGTAAATTTTAGTATGATTGAGTTTTAATTTTAAATAGATAAAAGGATTATTTGGTTCACAGTAAGTAGTTTTAATTATTCAATAGTTTGAGAATTATTTAAAGTATTTAATATTAACAAAGTTTGTGCCAGCAGTTGCGGTTATACAGATAATGTGATGATAGATTTTTGATTTTTAATTAATATTAAAATTAAGTTTTAATTAAATTTTATTGGGTGAAATTATAGGATTTACTAAGATTTTATAATTATATGAGGTTAATAAATTTAATTTTTAAACTAGGATTAGATACCCTATTATATTAAATGTAAAATTTTTAGTTGGATTAGTATTAGTTGTGTTCTTGAAAATTAAAGAATTTGGCGGTATCTTAGTCTATTCAGAGGAACCTGCCCTGTAATTGATATTCCACGAGTTAAGTTACTTATTTTTAATTTACATATCGCTGTAATAAGAATATTTTTAAAAAATTTAAATATTTGAGATATTTTTAAGATAATAAATCAAGTCAAGATGTAGTTTATATTTAAGAAGAGGTGGGTTACAGTAAATTTATTTAAAATGGATAAGTAAGTGAAGAATTACTTTAAAGGTGGATTTGAGAGTAATTTTATTTTAATAAATAGTTTGATTTTAGCTCTAAGATATGCACATATCGCCCGTCGCTTTCACTATAAAGTGGAATAAGTCGTAACAGAGTAGATGTACCGGAAGGTGTATCTAGAAAGACAAATTAGAGCTTGGTATTAAGTATTTTAGTTACATTAAAAAGTATATTGTAGATTCGATATAATTTGATAAAATTTATTATTTAGAGGGTTAATTTATATGATTTGTAAAATAAGAATATTTACTTTTATTAATAAATTTGAATAAATATATTATAATTATAGAGTATTAGTATTGTGAAAGAAATTATTTTATATATAAAAAGAATAATTGATTATTTGTACCTTGTGTATCAGGGCTTATTAATTATTTATTTAAGTTTAATTTATCTCGAATTAATAAGAGTTACTGCTATATTTATTTATTTTGTAGAAAAAAATTATTAATATAGAGGTAGAGGTGAAACATTATTCGGTTATTAGTATATCTAGTTTTTTAAGAAAAAAATTTAATTTTTTATTAATAATTATTTTATTAATTTATTAATTTTATATTAATTAATATAAAATATTTTAAGGGATAAGCTTTAAAATAAAAGTTTTTAAGATTTTTCAAGTTTTAATTAAGTAGGATTGTAAGTTTTTATCTTTAAAATTGTGTTGTGTAAATTAAAATTTTTAATATTTATTAAAATAATTTAATTAATAAAAAATTAAATGTAATAATGATAGGATTAGTATAGAATTTTGTTTGTTAATTTAAAATAAAATAGGTTAAGTAAAGGAATTCGGCAAATAATTTTCCACCTGTTTATTAAAAACATGGCCTTTTGATTATAATTTAAGGTCTGGCCTGCCCTATGAATTTTAAATGGCCGCAGTATACTGACTGTGCAAAGGTAGCATAATCATTAGTTTTTTAATTGAAAGCTGGAATGAAAGGTTGAATGAGAAAATAGCTGTCTCTATTTAAATTTTTTATAAATTTATTTTTAGGTAAAAAAGCTTAAATTAAATTAGAAGACGAGAAGACCCTATAGAGTTTTATTTATTTAATAAATAAATATTTTAGTATTTAATTTTTATTTATTAAATAAATTTAATTGGGGTGATTTAAAAATTTGATTAACTTTTTATAAAATTATACATTGATTTTTGAATTTATGATCCTTAAATAAAGATTAAAAGATAAAATTACCTTAGGGATAACAGCGTAATTTTCTTAAAGAGTTCTAATCGAAAGGAAAGATTGCGACCTCGATGTTGGATTAAAATAAAATTTTGGTGTAGAAGCTAAGATATTTAGGTCTGTTCGACCTTTAAAATTTTACATGATCTGAGTTTAAACCGGTGTGAGCCAGGTTGGTTTCTATCTCTATTTAAATGAAATATTTTAGTACGAAAGGACCAAATATTTGATTAAAAATTTTATTTTTGAATGGAATTTATTATTTTGGCAGAAAAGTGCGATAGATTTAGAATCTTTATATGTAGATATTTACAAATAATACTTGATATACAAAGATTTCTTTTTAATAGTTTTATCTAATTTAATTTTAATATTGTGTATCTTAGTTGGTGTTGCTTTTTTGACTTTATTAGAGCGTAAAATTTTGGGCTATATTCAAATTCGTAAAGGGCCTAATAAGGTTGGATTTGTAGGGTTATTGCAGCCTTTCAGAGATGCAATTAAATTATTTACTAAGGAACAAACTTATCCATATATATCTAATTTGAATTTATATTATTTATCGCCTATTGTTAATTTATTTTTGTCTTTATTTATATGACAAGCAATGCCTTATTTAACTATTTGTTTTAATTTTGATTTTTCTTTATTATTTTTTTTAAGAATTTCTAGACTTAGAGTCTATACTCTTATATTAGCCGGGTGATCTTCTAATTCTAATTATGCTATATTAGGGGGTATACGAGCTGTGGCTCAGACTATTTCATATGAAGTAAGTTTAGTTTTGATTTTAATATCTTTTTTATTTTTAATTTTAAGGTTTGATATTCTAAGTTTTGAGAAATATCAAGAGAATGTTTGATTTTTATTTTTATTATTTCCATTAAGAATTATAATAATTATTTCTAGCTTAGCTGAAACTAATCGTACACCATTTGATTTTGCTGAAGGTGAGTCAGAGTTAGTTTCAGGGTTTAATGTTGAATATAGAAGAGGGGGTTTTGCTATAATTTTTTTAGCAGAGTATGCTAATATTTTATTTATAAGATTTTTAGTTAGTATGTTTTTTTTAGGGGCTGATTTGGCTTCTTGGGTATTTTATATGAAATTTATTTTTATAAGAATATTTTGAATTTGAGTTCGTGGGACTTTACCTCGGTATCGTTATGATAAATTAATGTATTTAGCTTGAAAGGGATTTCTTCCGGTCTCATTAAATTTGTTAATTTTTAATTTTAGTTTGAGTTTATTTTTGTTTGTTTTATTTATTTAGTTAATTTTTTTAGTACCAAAGTTAATAGAAAATTATAATTTCTTTTTTATACTTTCAAAATATATACTTATACAAGTTCATTAACTTAAATTATAAAGATTAATTTGTCTCATATGCGGGCAATGAAAGGGTTGATAGGAAAGTATCTAAAGTATATAATTGTTAAAATTCGACCAATATTAATATATGGTTCTTCTACTGGTTTAGCTCCAATTCAAGTTAATAAAATAATGATGGAAACTAAACTTCAAAATATTATTTTATTAGGTGGGTAAAATTGTATACTTTGATATTTTTTTTTATTGATAAATGGGAGAAAATAAAGAATAGCAATAGATAAAATTAAGGCTATAACTCCTCCTAATTTTCTAGGGATTGATCGTAAAATAGCATAAGCAAAAAGAAAATATCATTCTGGTTGAATGTGAGTTGGAGTAATGAGAGAATTTGCTGGGATAAAATTATCTGGATCTCCTAGTAGGTATGGATTTGTTAGAGTAAGTATAGTCAAAAATCCTGTTATAATTAAAAATCCTACTAAATCTTTAAAAGTAAAATATGGATTAAAGGGGATTATATCTATTTTTCTTATTGTTCCTATAGGATTATTAGATCCTCTTTGGTGTAGGAATAATAGATGAATTATTACTAGAGCTATAATAATAAATGGTAATAAGAAGTGGAAAGCTAAAAATCGTACTAGAGTAGCGTTATTTACAGCAAATCCTCCTCATAATCATTGGACGATAGTATCTCCTAAGTACGGAATTGTAGAGATTAAGTTTGTAATTACTGTTGCACCTCAATAAGATATTTGACCTCATGGAAGTACATATCCTAGGAAAGCTGTTGCTATTACAAGGAAAAAGATAGTTACTCCAGATATTCATGTTAAAGTTAAATAATAAGATCTAAAGTAAATTCCTCGTCCAATATGTATAAATAAGCAAATAAAAAAGGATGCTCCATTAGCGTGGAGTGTTCGTAATAACCATCCATGATTTACATCTCGACAAATATGTGCTAATCTATTAAAAGCTAGATTAATATTTGGACAATAATGTATGGATAAAAGTAGTCCTGTAGTAGTTTGAATTATTAAACATAGTCCTAATATTCTGCCAAAATTTCATATTGATGAAATATTAGAGGGGGTTGGCAGTATTCAAAGGGATGAATTGATGATTTTAATTAGTGGGTTTTTTTTAAAAGATTTTATCATTAAAATTTTTGTCGGAGGGGGCCAAAATTTGTGTGAATAATTTTTACAATAGCAATTAAAGTTACTAAAAGATAGACTATTAATAAAATTATTACAAGAATATTTGGTATATTTAAATATTTACTTATTGATAAATTGATATATGGTTTATTTTGTCTAAGTGAGTCTGATATTAGAGTATCTTCTATAATTGGATAATAGTCTATTATTATTAATAGAATTAATAATATTAAGGATAATATTCCTAACAAGGTTAATTTTTTGGAAAATGTAAATTTTTCATTTGATGCGATTCTTGTTATATAAATAAATAAAATTATTATACCCCCAATTATGATAAGGAATAGGATATAAGAAAATCAAAAATTAAAGTTTAAAAGGCCAGATCTTAAAGCAATAGAAGTAGTTTGTAAAATAATGATTAATCCGAAGGATAGAGGGTGATTTAATGCTATAAAAGTTAGAGCTAGGATTCATCTTGTGATTAGTATTGATATTAATATATCAGAAAGTAGTTTAATAAAAATTTTAATTTTGGAGATTAAGGATATAGGTTACTTTCTTTCTGAAGTTTTAAAAGATTTTCTTATTGCTGATTTACAAGACCAGTATTTTATATCTTAAATTATTAAAACAATGTCAATTTATGTATTTTACTTTTTTTTATATTTTTCTAGAATATTTGTATTTGTTTCTAAGCGAAAGCATTTATTGTTAATACTTTTGAGATTAGAGTCTTCTATAGTGGCTTTGTATTTAGGATTGTTTACACTCTTAAGAAAAATAGATTTTGAGTATTTTTTTTCTATGGTTTTTTTAACTATTAGAGTTTGTGAAAGTGCTTTAAGTTTATCGGTATTAGTTTTAATAATTCGAACTCATAGAAATGATTATATTTTATCTTTTGATTCTTTATGATAAAATTTTTATTAGGTTTAATTTTTATGATTCCTTTATGTTTCTTTAGATATTGAATGTTTTTGTATTCAATATATATTTTAACATTTTTATTTATAGTTAGAATAAAGTTAATAGTTTTTTATTCTAGAATTTCTTATTTTTTAGGAAATGATTTATTATCATTTTCTTTAGTTCTTTTAAGTTTATGGATTTGTTCTTTAATAGTTCTAGCTAGAGAGAAAATTTTTAAATTTAAAAATTTTAATAAATTATTTTTATTTGTAATTTTATTTTTAGTATTAAGATTAGTTGTAGTTTTTAGTTCTTTAAATTTTTTTGTATTTTATTTATTTTTTGAGATTAGTTTAATTCCTACTTTATTTTTAATTATTGGGTGGGGATATCAGCCTGAACGTATTTCAGCAGGAATTTATTTATTATTTTATACTTTATTAGTATCATTGCCTATAATAATTTCTTTATTTTATTTATATAAAATTTTTATTAGAATAGATTTTTATTTTTTTATTTATTCTATTGATAGTATTTTTTTGTATTATTGTGTCAATATAGTCTTTTTAGTTAAAATTCCTATTTTTTATTTACATTTATGACTCCCTAAAGCGCATGTTGAAGCACCCATTTCTGGTTCTATAATTTTAGCTGGTGTAATGTTGAAATTAGGCGGGTATGGCTTATTACGTATAATAAAAGTATTTATAAAAATTGGTATGAAAATTAATATTTACTTTATTATTATTTCTTTAATTGGTGGTTTAATTATTTCTTTGATATGCATTCGTCAGAGAGATATAAAATCTTTGATTGCTTATTCTTCAGTAGCTCATATAGGGGTGGTTTTAAGGGGTATAATAACTATAAATTTAATAGGTGCTTGAGGGGCTTTAGCTATAATATTAGCTCATGGTTTATGTTCTTCAGGTTTATTTTGTTTAGCTAATATTTCTTATGAGCGAGTTTTAAGTCGGAGAGTTTATTTAAACAAAGGTATAATTAATATTTTACCTAGATTGTCTTTATGATGATTTTTACTGTGTTCTTCGAATATAGCAGCTCCCCCATCTTTGAATTTAATGGGGGAAATTTTACTGATTAATTCTTTGATAGCTTATAGTAGGTATTTTTTTCTAATTTTATTTAGTTTATCTTTTATAAGTGGGGTTTATTCTTTATTTTTATATTCTTTTACTCAACATGGACAATTTAGCTTTGGGTTATATTCTTTTTATCAGGTAAATTATCGTGAGTTTATACTTTTATTTTTACATTGATTTCCTTTAAATATAATTTTATTGAAATCTGAATTATTTATATGAATTTAATTTAAATAGTTTAATAGAAAATTTTAATTTGTGGGATTAAAGATATAAGTTTATTTATTTTAAATAATATCTCCCTGTAAGAAGTATTTTTGTTTATTTTTATATTTGTCTGTTAACTACTTTTTTCTTGGTTTATATTTTTTAATCAAAGATTTGAGTAATTTTATAGAATTTAATATTTTAAGATTAAGTTCAGTTTCTATTGTTTTTATTATTTTACTTGATTGAATAAGGTTATGTTTTTTTATCTCTTCTTTAATTATTAATTATAGAGAAGAATATATAAATAAGGATAAAAATTTATATCGGTTTATTTTATTAGTAGTAATATTTGTTTTTTCAATAATAATAATAATTTTAAGTCCTAATTTAATTTCAATTTTATTAGGTTGAGATGGGTTAGGTTTTGTTTCTTACGCATTAGTAATTTATTACCAAAATGTAAAGTCTTTTAATGCAGGGATATTAACAGCTTTATCAAATCGTTTAGGAGATGCTGCTCTTTTAATTGCTATTACATGAATATTAAATTATGGTAGTTGAAATTTTTCAATATATTTAGATTTTATAAAGGAAGATAAATATTTAAAATATATTGCTTTTTTAATTATTTTAGCAGCTCTAACAAAAAGTGCACAAATTCCGTTTTCTGCTTGATTGCCAGCGGCAATAGCTGCACCTACTCCTGTATCTTCTTTAGTTCATTCTTCTACTTTAGTTACTGCTGGAGTTTATTTATTAATTCGATTTAATAATTTATTCTCTTCTTCTGTTTTAAATCTTTTATTATTTTTTTCTTTAATAACTATATTTATAGCTGGATTAGCTGCAAATTTTGAATTTGATCTTAAAAAAATTATTGCTTTCTCTACGTTGAGTCAATTAGGTTTTATGATTTCTATTCTTGCTATAGGTGATCCTGATTTATCTTTTTTTCATTTATTAACGCATGCATTATTTAAGGCTTTATTATTTATATGTGCTGGAATAATTATTCATAATTTAAGAGATTGTCAAGATATTCGTTATATAGGCGGAATTTCAAAATTTATACCTTTAACTTGTACATTATTTAATATTAGAAATATGTCTCTTTGTGGTTTACCATTTTTATCAGGTTTTTATTCAAAGGATTTAATTATAGAAACTATATCTATAAGATATTTAAGAATATTTATTTATTTTTTATATTTTTTTCTGTTGGATTTAACGGTTTGTTATAGGTTTCGTTTGATATACTATTCTCTTAATGGGGAGTATAATTTTACAAGATTAGGTTTTTTGAATGATGAAAATAAGGTGATATTATGAAGAATGATTGGTTTAGTGGCTTTAGTTATTTTTATAGGGGGGATAATGGCTTGAGCCTTATTTCCCACTCCTTTTTTTATTTGTTTACCTATATTAATAAAAATATTAACTTTAATTATAATTTTAATAGGTATTTTTATTGGTTATGAAGTATGGAAATTTCGAGTAAGTAATGTTCTTAAATCTTTAAAAAATTTAAAGAGGGTTAGTATATTAGCTAAAATATGAAATGTGTCTATTTTAACCTCTTTTAGAGTAATTTCATACCCTTTAAAATTTGGTAAAATTCTTTCTCAAACTCTTGATCAAGGTTGATTTGAGTTTTATGGTGGTAAAAAACTTTATAAGATAATTGTAGGGATAGCTCAATGATTCCAGGCTTTATCAAAAAATAATTTCAAGATTTTTTTAATATTATTTGTTATTTGGCTATTAGTCTTGACTCTTTTCATTATTTACTAATTTAAATAGCTTAAATAGAGTATAGTATTGAAGATACTAAGGAAATGTAATTATTTTTAAATATATTTGAAAGAAAAAAATTCTAATTTTACAATGAAAGTGTAATGTTTTTAATAAACTATTCAGATGGAGGACAAACGGGAGTGCGCCGCTTAAGAAAATAATTAGAAGTTATTTCTTGAATTTCGTGCCTCTTTAATTGGAATAATTTCAATTTTATCATTAACAGTGATATACCTCTATTTTGGTTTCAATTAATAAATAAGGATAAATTATCAAATTTTTAGGTCGAAACTAAATGCAAGGTTTTGCTTCTTATTTAAGATAAATTGTGTATTACAATACTTTTTAAATGCAAATTAAAAGTTCTTTAAACTACTATCCTTTAACTATTTGGCTCAGTCTAGAGCTCCTTGTTTTCATTCATGGTAAAGTCCAATAAGAAGAATTAATATAAAAGTTAATGCTATAAATGTAAATCTTAATAGATTTGTTGTTTTTAGTGCTAAAATTATTGGTAAAAGAATAGTTAATTCTACATCAAAAATAATGAAAATTACTGCAATTAAAAAAAATTGAAGTGAAAATGGTAGTCGTGCTGAATTTTTGGGTTCAAAGCCACATTCAAAGGGGCTTCTTTTTCTTCGATCAGAGAATGATTTTTTTGATGCTAAATTTAAAATAAATATTATTAAACCTAGAATAATTCAGATCAATTTGGTTGAGTAAAGAAGTAAAAATTTAATTATTTATACTAAAAGTTAGAGATTTTGATTGGAAGTCAAATATATTTTTTATATTATATAAATTAATTATCTTCCTCATCAATAAATTAAGGTATAAAGGAATAATCATACTACATCTACGAAGTGTCAATATCAGGCAGCGGCTTCAAAGCCAAAGTGATGAATAGATGAAAAATGGTTTAGTATTAGTCGGATAAAGCAAATTATAAGAAATGTTGATCCAATAATTACATGAAGACCATGAAGTCCTGTGGTTATAAAGAATGTTGATCCATAGATTCCATCTCTAATAGAGAATGGAGCTTCTATATATTCATAGGTTTGTAAGATGGAGAAATAAAATCCTAATATTACAGTTAGTAGTAAGCTTTGACTAGATTGTTTGTAATTATTTTCTATAATCCTATGATGAGTTCAAGTAACAGTTAGTCCTGATCTTAGTAAAATTAATGTATTAAGAAGAGGGATTTCTAAGGGATTAAAGGTTAAAATTCCTTTAGGGGGTCAATTTATTCCTAATTCAATTCTTGGGGATAAGCTAGCATGTAAAAATGCTCAAAAGAAACCAAGAAAAAAGAAAATTTCTGATGTAATAAAAAGAATTATACCTCATCGTAAATTAAGAGTGACTTTATAGGTGTGTAATCCTTGAAAAGTTCCTTCTCGTGTAATATCTCGTCATCATTGATATATTACTAATATATTAATAAATAAACCTAGGAATAATAGATTTTGGTTATTAAGATGGAATCATTTAATTAATCCTATTATAAAAGTAAAAGTTCCTAAAGAACCTAATAATGGTCAGGGTCTTGGGTCTACTAAGTGATAGGGGTGGTTTTTTAATTGTTTCATTAAGTTACTTCTTTTGAGTATAGAATAGATAAAATAGTAAATACATATGCTTGAATGATAGTTACTGCAGATTCTAAGGTTAGTAGAAGGATTTGTATTAAAATTAGAATTCTTAGTAAATATATATTTAAATTAGATCTTGAGCTTCTTATTAAAGTTACTAAGAGATGTCCTGCAATTATATTTGCTGTTAGTCGGATTGCTAGGGTTCCAGGTCGAATTAAATTACTTGTTGTTTCAATTATTACAAGAAATGGTAGTAGGATTTTTGGGGCTCCCTGGGGTACTAAATGAGCTAATATGTGAGTAGTATTTGTACATCATCCATATATTATAAAAGTTAATCAAAGTGGTAATCTTAGTGAAAGAGTTATATTTATGTGTCTTGTTCTAGTAAAAATATATGGGAACAATCCTAAAAAATTATTAAATAAGATAAGTGAAAAAAGAGATACAAAAATTAAAGTTGTTCCTTTAAATTTATTAGTTTTAATAATATTTTTTAATTCTTTATGTAGAATTAAGATTAAATTAATTCAAAAAAAGTTTATTCGTGATGGGATTAGTCAAAATATTGGGGGTATAATAATAATACCAATTAAAACTCTTAATCAATTTAAGGAAAATTTTATATTTGTTGTTGGATCAAAAATTGAAAATAGATTTGTTATCATTTTCAGTTTAATATTAATTTATTTTTATTTTTATTAAAGGGTTTTATAGGGTAAATAAAAGAAAAATAATTAATAATAATAAATAAAATAAAAATAATTAAAAATATAAAGTATAATCTAAGTCAATTAATTGGTGCTATTTGTGGAATAGAAAATTATTATTGATAATAATTTTAGTTTGACAAACTAACGTTATGATTTAACTAAATTTTCCATTAGAAGTAGGTGCTAATTTACTATATTATGGTTTAAGAGACCAGTGCTGGCTTTCAGCTATCTAATGATTAATTATTTATAGAATAAATTCATTTAAGAAAGAAATTAGGTGAAATTCTTTCTAAAACAATTGGTATAAATCTATGGTTAGCCCCACAAATTTCGGAGCATTGGCCGTAAAATAAACCAGTTCGGTTAATACTAAATCTTCTTTGATTTAATCGGCCAGGGGTTCCATCAATTTTAATTCCTAAAGAAGGGATAGTTCAAGAATGAATTACATCTGCAGATGTAACAATGAGTCGAATTTGTGTTATAAATGGGATAATGAGTCGATTATCAACATCTAGTAGGCGAAAATTAAATTTATTTAATTCATAAGAGGGAATTATAAAAGAATCAAATTTTAAAGATTTATAATCAGAGTATTCATAGGATCAGTATCATTGATGTCCAATGGCTTTAATAGAAATAATTGGATTATTAATTTCATCTAAAATATAAAGTAGTCGTAAAGATGGTATAGCAATTAAAATTAAAGTAATTGCTGGTAAAATAGTTCAGATTATTTCAATTAGTTGTCCTCTAAGTAAAAAACGATGAATAAATTTATTAAAAAATATTCTTATTAATATTTGTCTTACTAAAATTGTAATAATAATTAGAATTAATATTGTATGGTCATGGAAGAATATTAATTGTTCTATTAATGGAGAGGCTCTATCTTGAAGTAAAATTGTTTTTCATGTTGAGATTTCTAAAAAAAGTATAAGCTTTATTTTTGGGATTTAAATCCAATGCACTAATCTGCCATATTAGAAAATATGATTGATTGCTGGTAATTCTAGAAATCTATGTTCTGATGGTGGGAAAAATTGTAGTCATTCAATAAATGAAGTTATTCTTGAAGATGAAAGATTTATTCGTTTTGAGGCGAATGCTTCTCATAAGATAAAAATGAAATAGAATACGCTAACAAGAGAAATTAATCTTCCAATAGAAGAGATAGTATTTCATATTATATAAGCATCAGGATAATCTGAGTATCGTCGAGGTATACCTCTTAACCCTAAGAAGTGTTGTGGAAAGAAGGTAAGATTTACTCCTACAAATATTGTTAAAAATTGAGTTTTTAAAAATTTATTATTAAGAGTAATTCCTGTGAATAATGGAAATCATTGAACAATTCCAGCTAAAATAGCGAATACGGCTCCTATGGAAAGGACATAATGAAAGTGAGCTACTACATAATATGTATCATGTAAGATAGTATCAATAGAAGAGTTAGCTAAAATTACTCCAGTTAATCCTCCTAAAGTGAAAAGAAAAATAAATCCTAAAGATCAAAGAGAGGAGGGATTAAAAGAAATAATAGCTCCATGATATGTAGCTAATCAACTAAAAATTTTAATTCCAGTGGGAACTGCAATAATTATAGTTGCTGATGTGAAATAAGCTCGTGTATCTACATCTATTCCAATTGTAAATATATGATGAGCTCATACTACAAATCCTAAAATACCAATTGCTATTATAGCATAGATTATTCCTAATACTCCAAATGATTCTTTTTTTCTTCTTTCTTGACTAATAATATGTGAGATTATTCCAAATCCTGGTAGGATTAAAATATAAACTTCTGGGTGACCAAAGAATCAAAATAAATGCTGATAGAGGATTGGGTCACCTCCTCCTGCTGGATCAAAGAATGATGTGTTTACATTACGGTCTGTTAAAAGTATAGTAATTGCTCTTGCTAGGACTGGTAAAGATAAAAGTAATAAGATAGCTGTAATTTTTACTGCTCAAATAAATAAAGGTATACGGTCTAAAGATATACCTTTAGGGCGTATATTTAACATAGTAGAAATGAAATTTACAGCTCCTAAAATAGATGAAATTCCAGCTATATGAAGACTAAAAATTGCTAAGTCGACAGATGAACCTTCATGAGCAATATTAGATGATAGAGGGGGATAAACTGTTCATCCAGTTCCAGCTCCTTTTTCTACAATTCTTCTTATTAGTAATAGTAAGATAGATGGGGGTAAAAGTCAAAATCTTATATTATTTAATCGAGGAAAAGCTATATCAGGTGCTCCTAATATTAGAGGAATTAGTCAATTTCCAAATCCTCCGATTATTATTGGTATTACTATAAAGAAAATTATAATAAAAGCATGAGCTGTGACAATTACATTATAAATTTGGTCATTTCCAATTAAAGAGCCTGGATTTCCTAATTCTGTTCGAATAAGTATTCTTAGGGAAGTTCCAATTCTACCTGCTCATATACCAAAGATAAAATATAAGGTACCGATATCTTTATGATTAGTTGAGTATAGTCATTTATTCGGTAATATGACTGATAATAGGTAATAAATTGTAAATTTATTTATGAAATAAATATTTCTTTTACCATAAATTATATAGTCTAAAGGATATTAAATTGCAAATTTAAAGGTGAATTTAATTCTATAATTTAAGACTTAGAAAAATTTCTAATTTTGGCTTTGAAGGTCAACAGTTTTATTTAACTTAAATTCTTGGCTTAAGAATTTAAATTTATATATTTAAATATCTACATAAAATTAGGCCTAGTAGAGAAAATGTGTTTGTTATTAAGTGAAAATAGTTGATTTTATTTAATGAAATAATAAGAGATTCTTCTAGATTAATAGTAAAAGAGGAGAGAGTAATTCGTGTATAAAAATATAGTGAGATTAAAGAAAAAATAATAAGTATTCTTGATAGGAAATAGTGATTATTTTCTACTATATTAGAAATGGTTAGTCATTTAGGGAAAAATCCTAGAAAGGGGGGTAATCCTCCTAGTGATAGAAAGTTTAAATATATAAAAAATTTTATATTTTTATTAAATGTAAATAAATTAATTAGTTGATTAATAAAAAATATTATATTTTTAAAAATTAATATAATATTAAGATTGATAAAGCAGTAAATTAGAAAGTAATATATTCAAATATTAATTGAGTTTAGAAGTGAGGAAAGTATTCATCTAATATGATTAATTGAGGAGTAGGCTATAATTTTTCGTAAATCAATTTGGTTTATTCCTTGGAATCTTCTAATTATTGATGATAAGATAATAATAATAGAGAAAAATAAAATATATGTTTTAATTTGATAAGAAATTAAAATTATTGGTGCAATTTTTTGTCAAGTAGATAGAATAAAAATGTTTGTTCATTTAAGCCCTCTTATTACTTCTGGTAATCAGAAATGAAATGGTGCAGCTCCTATTTTTATAAGTAGAGCTGAGCTAATTATAATAGCTTGGGTAGTATTAAAATTTTCTAATGGGTTTTTTCTGTTTAAACATATAATTAAAGTTAATAATAAAAATGATGAAGCTATTGTTTGGACAATAAAGTATTTTAAGGTTGTTTCTGCTGGGAATATATTTTTATATTTTTTTATAAGAGGAATAAATGATAGTAGATTAATTTCTAGGCCGATTCAAGCGATAAGTCAAGAATAAGCAGAAATAGTGATTATAGTTCCTATAGCTAATGAACTGATAAATAAAATTTTATAATTATTTAGTATTAAAAAGAAAAGGAGTGTAACCTTTATAAATGGGGTATGAACCCAGTAGCTTTGGCTTAGCTTATCTTTTTATATTTTAGTATATGATGTATAAGAGTTTTTGATACTCTAGGGAGTAGATTATTTTCTATTAAATATAA